TTTTTCTGAAAAAAAGTCAAAAGCCCCTTATCGGATTTGAACCGATGACTTACGCCTTACCATGGCGTTACTCTACCACTGAGTTAAAAGGGCCACGTATGATTCAATTCCTAAATAAGGAATTATCCAATATCATTATTACATCTATTTGTTCCTGCATATACTTATTATATAAATTATATAAATTATTCTAATTTTTTTTATAAAAATGGGATTCGAATATATACATATATGTATATATAATATATATTCTTATTTACATATATATATTATTTACATAACAGCTCATCAAATAACAAAAAAAATGAGATTTACCTAGGAAATAGAATACAGTAAAAGAATTTATTAATATTGGATTTGTATCCATCGGGACTGACGGGGCTCGAACCCGCAGCTTCCGCCTTGACAGGGCGGTGCTCTGACCAATTGAACTACAATCCCAGGGAAAAGAGTGTACAGCATACATCTTTTTAAGGTTTATTTCAAACCCTTTCTTTTTCTGTTTAGGATTCGAACCATTTTGCTGTAAATGAAAGAGGCGGATTTTGTATATATTGATATCGATATGCACTTTAGTGACATCGACACAGATTACTCATACATAATACGTTTGTTATTGCCAAATGGATTAAAAAATGAATAAATGAAAAAATTCGTTTTTGTTTAGTGAAATCTTTTCCTTAGATTTTCTATTTAAGTATTTTGATATGAATCTAGATTATTCGCAAGATCCGAATTTGTGGAAATATGTAACACAGAAAAAAAAAAAAAATAGCGTTAGGGATATTTCATATTTTGAATCTTCCGTATCAGAGAACATCAGTCATTTCCGGAATAAATAAACGGATTATATAATTTCATAGTGGATTGGCAAATTCTTGGGCCGAGCTGGATTTGAACCAGCGTAGACATATTGCCAACGAATTTACAGTCCGTCCCCATTAACCGCTCGGGCATCGACCCAGGAACAGGAAGAATCCATTTCCATTTTTTTTTTATTTATGATAAAACTTCCTTTCGTAGCATCCTACCCCCAGGGGAAGTCGAATCCCCGCTGCCTCCTTGAAAGAGAGATGTCCTGAACCACTAGACGATGGGGGCATACTTGCCCGACCGCCATTATACTACGTTCATAGTATGAACAGTTTTTTGAAATTGTCAATATAATAGAATGATATGATTTGGTCAAAATAATTTTTCCATCTTTCAGAATTCCATAGAATTTTTTTTATTCATCATTTCGATCTCGAAATTGTTTATTTTTATTCCAGTCGTTAATCAAATTTTTAATCAAAAATTAAAATATATATATGTAATGTGAAAGAAAATCAAATAAAGATAAAATACTTTGCGGGAATGATTGATTTGTTGGAAAGGACGGAAGATTAAAACTTCATTTCTTTCACTGTCATTCATTACTATAATTCGATAAGTATATTTATCTCATACTAAGACGGGAAATAAAAAAACGATAATCAATTAGGAAATCGGGTAAGAAGGATAGTGATCAACAAGTTTTTGAAGTTTTTGAAAAAAAAAAAGTTTTTGAACAAAATGAGAATTTGGTTTAGGGACAGGAAAAATGGAATCCATTTATCAATGATTCGATGAAATATTGGAATTGGTGAGTACATTTATGTATCAATGAAATGTATTATTTAATTGATTGATATTAATCAAATCCAATAAAAAGACATCCATTCATTTTTTGTGTGAAAGGAAATAAAAAACAAAATCTTATTCATAAGAAAGATCCTTCCTGCTTTTTTTGTTTAAGGTAAATGTTTCAACGAAAAAAGAAAACGAAGGAAAATCAATTTTGAATTGCATCAAAAAGAATTTTTTTATTTGATTTTTTTGGGTATGGATAAAAGATCTTCTTATGTTATACTATTTAATTCTCGACGATGAGTCGATTTGATAGCTCAGATATTGTTATTCGTGATATTGATCCGATTTGATATTATCGAAATAGAATTTATACCATTGTTGAATTTATCGATGAAAGACTTATCATCTCTATGGGATTAAATCCCGAATTTTTTATTGGAAATTTAAGAGAAATAAAACATAATAAAGATTATGGAAGTAAATATTCTCGCATTTATTGCTACTGCACTATTTATTCTAGTTCCTACTGCCTTTTTACTTATAATTTACGTAAAAACGGTAAGTAAAAGTGACTAATTTCGCTTAAAAATGATTTTTTAATTTCTATTAATGTAATCAATGATTGAATAAAAAAATGAACAAGGTTTTCAATTTGGGGTTTTAGTCTTAAAAAAAGGATCGGACTACAATCAGCGAAATTCTATAAAATCCGGATAGTAGATTTAATTTCTACTATACCGGATTTTATAGAATTTCGCCCCAAATTTTTTTCTTTGTTTCATCTATTTGATTTGTATTGATTCCAATAAATCTGAAATTATTAAAAAACAACTCTTATTCTTCCGATTTGAAATTTGGAAGATTTCGGATTATTTTTATAATCCCGGTATCATATAAAAAAAAAAGAAGGGAGTAAAGTAAGAATGGGGATTACACGGTACCTTATTTTCCATATATATAACCTGGGTAAGAGTAAGTTCATCGAAATTTTATGAAGAATTCAAGGAATCCATTTCCTATTTTATGGATTCCCTAAATTTTCTCAAAATACGAATATGGGAATAATTCAAATATTTGTTTGATTGAAAGAGTTTTTTTTATTTCTATGTTATACATAGAATACATTACACTTCTAAAATAGAATACAACTCGGAAATGCAGATATATTTTATATTTGAATTCAATTAATTAGTATAAATTAAATACTTAAATTCAACAGTTCCAAAATTGTAAAACCCAGCTAAAAAACAAAATGGGTACTTTAGATCCCTTAAATTCAATTATTAGTACCCTTATAGTCCACTTCTTCCCCATACCACGAGGGAAAGGGAAAAAGAAAAAACGACCATTAAAGCAGCCCAAGCAAGACTTACTATATCCATGTAAATTTTGTCTCCTATCTCTATCAATATGAAGGAATTTTTTTATTATTTATTGTTCCAAAATTTTTCTTGTATTATTTTTCTTTTGGATTATTCACTCAAAATACTATAACTATAATAATAGTGGAATTGTTGGTACAGAGTCAAAAAAGGATTCTGGGCTAACACCATTGATGAAAAACTAGAATCCACTCTATTAGTGGATCTAAAAAGTTCTTTTATATTATTTTTAGTCAAATCGGAAAACATTAAGCATAAAGCATAAACAAAATATCCGAAAACTTCCAAGGAAGTTTTAAGGAAATAAATGTTACTAACAGGTAGGAATAATAAGACTTATATTTTATTCCCTATTTCATTAAGTAAATAAAAAAGAGAATTAAGACAGATTACCAAGTCTCAAGACTCCTTTTCCCTCGATTGCTTCTGTTGGAAAAAAGTTTTCTATAAAAAACGTAATACAATATTTCAAATCTCTTGTCGATCAGGCGACACCCGGATTTGAACTGGGGAAAAAGGATTTGCAGTCCCCCGCCTTACCACTCGGCCATGCCGCCAGTATATATATATGAAGTATTATGAGAATATCCCCTTTTTCTTTTGAAATGAAAAAACATGAAATAAAAAAAACAAGCTTACACCTTCTGTTACAAAAGAAAAAAATCTCGAGACAAATTGCAACCGTTAACTATTAATTTATGAATGATTCTTGAATATTTGAATATCCAATGTTTTTTTCTTAATGAGATATTTAATGAGATAAGAAAATCCAAATTGATACATAACCAACCAATATTTCTTTTTTTTTTATTGAAAAAACTTTCTCCATTCCAATTATAACAGCAACTGGCAATATATGTAAACCCTAGAACATAAATTTGAATTATTACACAGGTATTATCTAATCGGGTATCTTATCCATATATATAATTCTAATACCTATACTATACGGATACGTAATTATCCAAAAATTCTGGCGCTTCTCCCACCCCCTTTTTTCAATTTTGCTATTCAATCTATTTAATATTTCAATCTATTTAATATAAAATAAAAAATTAACACGACGTGTTATGTGTTGTCCCGAACGGATATGGCTGCAATAAAGTTAGACACAGATCTATCTATTCTATCTATATAGATATACATAGCTAACTATAGCTGGAGTTAGATCTATATTAATATATACAAGTCTTATTACTCACTCTAATCGTATTCTCCAAAAAAGTTAAAAAAGTTTCTCTCCTTTTTCTAATTCTTTTTTGAACAATAAAAAAAAAGGTTAAGTTTGAAAAAAATGAATTCTATATTGTTTCGGATTATTAGATCCTTATCTCATTAAACAGAACAAATCCCGAATTCCTTTTTTTGGGGGTATCGGATTGAATTGGAATACGTAATATCATAATAATGATAGAAATGGAATGCATTTTTTTTGATATTTCTTAAAAAACCTTGAAATCCAGGTCGAATTTTTCAATTCATTTTCATTTTTAGATTAGAATTTAGATTCTATCTGTTTGTTTTGTTGCAACTTCCTTCGAAGTTAAGTGTAAAATTCGATTTTATTTATTTCTCTTTTCAGAATAAGTATTTCATACACGGAGTTAGGTAAAATTTCATGTAATTCAGTAAAAAGAACAGAAATTCCATTATTACTAAATTGATTCATGTGATTTGATGAAGAATGACAGCAAATCGTGGAATATTTTTCTATAAAATTCACGGGGAAGTTCAAAATGTTTGGAAGTGAAAATGAAGGAATGTCTGCACTACCTGGATTGAATCAGATACAATTTGAAGGGTTTTATAGATTCATTGATCAGGGCTTAACAGAGGGGCTTTTAAAATTTCCAAAAATTGAGGATACAGATCAAGAAATTGAATTTCAATTATTTGTAGAAACATATCAATTATTAGAACCCTTGATAAACGAAAAAGATGCTGTATATGAATCGCTTACATATTCTGCTGAATTATATGTATCCGCGGGATTAATTTGGAAAAGTT